ACGATGATTTTTTTCAACAAATCATAAAGATATTGGAACCTTGTATTTTGTATTTGGAGCCTGATCAGGCATGGTAGGTACTTCACTAAGATTAATTATCCGAGCCGAACTTGGGCAACCCGGAAGACTGATCGGTGACGATCAAATTTACAATGTAATTGTTACAGCTCACGCTTTCGTAATAATTTTTTTCATAGTTATACCCATTATAATTGGAGGCTTCGGAAACTGATTAGTCCCACTTATACTAGGAGCACCTGATATAGCCTTCCCTCGAATAAATAACATAAGATTTTGACTTCTTCCTTTTTCACTCACACTTCTTCTCACTAGAGGAATAGTAGAAAGAGGTGTCGGGACTGGATGGACAGTCTACCCTCCTTTAGCAGCCTCAATTGCTCATGCTGGAGCTTCAGTCGACCTGGGAATTTTCTCCTTACACCTAGCTGGAGTCTCTTCTATCTTAGGAGCCGTAAATTTTATAACTACCGCAATCAATATACGAACAAGAGGAATAACCATAGACCGAATGCCATTATTTGTATGATCCGTTTTTATTACCGCAGTGCTCCTTCTCTTGTCTCTCCCAGTCCTGGCAGGAGCGATTACTATACTTCTTACAGATCGAAACTTAAATACTACTTTCTTTGACCCAGCAGGTGGAGGGGATCCTATTCTTTATCAACACTTATTTTGATTTTTTGGACATCCCGAAGTTTATATTTTAATTCTGCCAGCCTTCGGTATAGTCTCACACATTGTAACACAAGAATCCGGTAAAAAAGAAGCATTCGGAACACTAGGGATAATCTATGCTATAACAGCAATTGGAATTTTAGGATTTTTAGTGTGAGCTCATCATATATTCACCGTAGGAATAGATGTTGATACCCGAGCATACTTTACATCAGCGACCATAATTATTGCTATTCCCACGGGGATTAAAATTTTCAGATGATTGAGAACCCTTCAGGGTTCTCAATTCTCCTACACGCCGTCATTACTATGAACCTTAGGATTCATTTTCTTATTCACAGTAGGTGGTTTAACAGGAGTTATTTTAGCAAATTCCTCAATCGATATTATTCTCCACGACACTTACTATGTTGTAGCTCATTTTCACTACGTACTATCTATAGGAGCTGTATTTGGAATCTTCGGAGGTATTGTCCACTGATTCCCCCTATTTACCGGATTTTCATTGAACCCTTCCTGGTTAAAACCTCATTTCTTCACTATATTCTTAGGAGTAAATTTAACTTTTTTTCCTCAGCACTTCCTAGGATTAAATGGCATACCGCGACGGTATTCAGACTACCCTGATGCTTACACATCATGAAATGTTGTCTCATCAATTGGATCCCTTATTTCACTAGTGGCTGTATTTTGATTTATAATTATTGTCTGAGAGGCTTTCATATCAAAACGTAATATTACCTCGCCAGCCTTCTTACCCTCATCGATTGAGTGACAGCACCCCCACCCTCCTGCTGATCACAGATACGCAGAAATTCCCTTAATTTCTAATTATCTAAAATGACAGAGAGATGTATAGGATTTAAGCTCCTACCAGGAAGGATTCCCTTCTTTTAGAAATGCCAACATGAGGATGTTTAGGACTTCAAGATAGAGCCTCCCCGCTTATGGAACAATTAACATATTTCCACGATCATGCAATATTTATTCTTATTCTTATCACCACATTAGTAGGTTACATTTTAATTAACTCAGCCTTAAACTCACTCATTAATCGATTTCTACTTGAGAATCAAGAAATTGAAATTATCTGAACTATTTTACCTGCTATTATCCTAATTTTCATTGCAATACCCTCCTTACGACTCCTTTACCTTCTAGATGAAACCAACAACTCAAGAATCACAATTAAAACCATCGGGCATCAATGATACTGATCTTACGAATATTCAGATTTCCTAAATATTGAATTTGACTCCTACATATCACCTTACGACTCAAGCCCAAACTTACGTCTCCTAGATGTAGATAATCGAGTGCCAATTCCTTTTAACACTCAAATTCGTCTTATTATTTCAGCAGCAGACGTAATTCACTCTTGGACAATTCCCTCTCTAGGAGTAAAAGCCGACGCCATTCCAGGGCGACTCAACCAAATTAGATTTTTGGTGAATCGACCAGGTTTATTCTACGGTCAATGCTCAGAAATTTGTGGGGCTAACCATAGATTCATGCCAATTCTAATTGAAAGAATTTCAGTAGACTCCTTCTTAAATTGAATTTCTAGAAATTCATAACAATCTCTTTCCTCCAGATAACTTATAAAAAGTTTAGGTCTTTTAAACCTAAAAAAGTAGCTAACTACTTCTAGAGACAAAAATTAGTTAAATAATAATATTGGCTTGTCAGGCTAAAGTTATCAAAACTTATGATATTTTTGAATGCCTCAGATAAGACCTCTCCTCTGATTAAATCTTTTTTTTATATTCATCCTAGGTTATATTCTATTCTCTGTCATCAATTTCTTTTCTAAACTTCCAATTAAAACAGAAACCTTCATTCATAAACCAACACTACTAGAAAAATTTTGAAAATGATAACAAGATTATTTTCCATTTTTGAACCTTCTTCAAGCATTCTTTCACTTAACTTAAACTGAATATCAACATTTCTAGGATTCCTATTTATTCCAGTTCTTTTTTGAGCCGCGCCATCTCGATGACTCTATCTATGATTTAAAATTGTATCTCTCCTTCATATCGAATTTAAAACTATTCTAGGTCCATCTAACCTTGGCCTTTCATTTTTATTTGTCTCATTATTTAGTTTTATTCTTTTTAACAACTCCTTAGGCCTACTTCCTTACATCTTTACCAGGTCAAGACATTTAGCGATAACCCTTACCTTAGCCCTACCACTATGGCTATCTTTCATTTTATTCGGATGAGTAAATCACACCCAACATATATTTGCGCACCTGGTACCCCAGGGAACCCCAAACGTACTGATACCTTTTATAGTTCTCATCGAAACAATTAGAAACATTATTCGACCAGGAACATTAGCAATTCGGCTTGCAGCTAACATAATCGCAGGTCATCTTCTTCTAACTCTTCTGGGAGGTATGGGACCTTCCTTGCCCTCTAAATTATTAATTTTTCTCATTTTAGCCCAAATTCTCCTTCTTATATTAGAGTCTGCCGTTGCAATCATTCAATCTTATGTATTTGCAGTTCTCAGGACTCTTTACGCCAGAGAAGTTAATTAATGTCATCACACAGACACCATGCCTTCCATTTAGTTGACATAAGACCTTGACCTTTAACAGGATCTATTAGAGCTATACTGCTAACATCAGGCCTTATTAAATGATTTCACCAATTTAATCCAGATCTCCTTTTTTTCAGATTTATTCCTATTATTTTAACTATAATTCAATGATGACGAGATGTAACTCGAGAGGGGACATATCAAGGACTTCACACTCAAATTGTTATAAAAGGCCTGCGATGAGGAATAATCCTATTCATCGTTTCAGAAGTGTTATTTTTCTTTTCTTTTTTTTGAGCCTTCTTTCATAGAAGCCTAGCCCCTACAATTGAAATTGGAATATTTTGACCCCCTGAAGGTATCCAACCTTTTAACCCCTTTCAAATTCCGCTACTCAATACAACTATTTTACTTTCATCAGGAGCAACAGTAACCTGGGCCCACCACGCCATCCTTAATTCCAGTCACTCTGAAGCCATGCAAAGTTTAGGCTTAACTATCCTTCTAGGTATTTACTTTACTTCCCTTCAAGCATATGAGTACTTAGAGGCATCCTTCTCTATCGCAGATTCAATTTACGGAACAACCTTCTTTGTAGCTACTGGGTTTCACGGGCTCCACGTAATTATCGGCACTTCTTTCTTAACAGTTTGTTTTTACCGTCTTTATAAATGCCATTTCTCTAATAACCATCACTTTGGATTTGAAGCGGCAGCCTGGTACTGACACTTCGTTGATGTAGTTTGATTATTCCTTTATGTCTTTATTTACTGATGAGGAAGATAATTTTTTAGTATAAATGGTACATCTAGCTTCCAACTAGAAAGTCTAATTGTTTAGAAAAATTAATTTTAACCATCAGCCTGATCATCCTCTTGACTCTTTCGATAACAACCTTAATTATAATTTTATCCTCAATTCTATCAAAAAAAACCATTATTGACCGGGAAAAAATATCTCCATTTGAATGTGGATTTGACCCTAAAACCTCGGCCCGCCTACCTTTTTCTCTCCGATTTTTCCTTATTGCTGTTATTTTTTTAATCTTTGATGTAGAAATTACATTAATTCTTCCCTTAGCCGGTATTTTCCCTTACACAAATGTCTTCTCCTGAAGATTCACAGGATTATTTTTTCTTTTAGTTCTTCTTTTCGGTCTTTATTATGAATGGTATAAAGGAGCTTTAGAATGATCTAACTGGAAATGTAGTCAACAATGACATATGATTTGCATTCATAAAGTGTTTACTAAACCTTTTTCAAATTAGAAAGCGAAATAATCGCATTTAGTTTCGACCTAAATTTTGGTTCTGCAAACCTCTAATTTATCTTGGCAGAAGCCAAAAAGAGGCCTATCACTGTTAATGATAAAATTGAAATTTTTTCCTGTCAAAGAGAATTATGCCAGCGAAAAAGCTTCTAACTTATTTCCCGAGCGGTTGAACTCCGTTCATTTCTCTTTTTTATAGTGTAAAAAACATATTACATTTTCGATGTAAAGCTGAAGACCTCTCTTCTAAAAATACCCCCAGGTTAATACACCACCTTTGCAGCTTCAATGCAAAATTCTAATTTAAAATATGAAAGTAAAACTTAAATAAAAATAAAAACCATAACAACAACCCAGATAAAAAACCCTTTTATATAAATCATAATCATATTTTCCTGTCTTAGTTGCAGATAACCAGAACCTTTTATTATTCTAGAAAATCCTCCTTCTCCCCCAAAATATTCTGATCAACCTTTGTCCCCTATCTTGAAAAAAATATCACCTGTTCTCAATCCCCAGTAAGACACTTTTAATGTTGATAGAATAGGTATAAACCACATAGACCCTATAAATACAACATAAGAATAAAATCTAACAGATTTAAGACTAGTTCTTGCCCTAACTATGTTAATTATATAACCTAAAAGAGCTCCTACACCTCTTACTAATAAAGCTAAAATTTTAAATAAAAGCCCTAAACAAATTATATAGGGCTCTGGAAATACCACCCAAGCCAAGACACAGCCTCCCCTTACTGCCCCGATCCTTAATATAATTATTCCCCTTAATATTATTTCATGCTTCTCTCTAACAAATATTATAGACCTTATATTAGAAACACATCTCAATCTATAATAAATTAATCGAAATGTATAACAAACTGTTAAACCAGTGCTTAAAACATATAAAAAAAACCCAAAAATATTGATTTCCCTTATAAATGCGACTTCTAAAATTAAATCTTTAGAGTAAAATCCAGCCAAAAAGGGTATTCCACATAGAGCTAAATTAGCTAAATTTATACAAACCCTAGTTAAAGGTATTCTCATCACCAATCTTCCCATATTCCGAATATCTTGATACTCTTTAACCCTATGAATAACCATACCAGCACACATAAATAATAAAGCCTTAAAAAGAGCATGAGTTAACAAATGAAAAAAAGCAAGGTCAGCAAACCCCAAGGACAAAATTCTTATCATAACACCTAATTGGCTCAAAGTTGATAAAGCAATGATTTTTTTCAAATCAAACTCAAAATTAGCCCCCAATCCTGCTATAAATATAGTTAAACAAGAAACAATTAACAAAACTCTTTGCACACACGAGCCCTCCAAAGCCCCACTAAACCGAATTAAAATATACACGCCAGCTGTAACTAACGTAGAGGAATGAACTAAAGCTGAAACAGGTGTAGGGGCAGCCATAGCTGCCGGAAGCCAAGCCGAAAACGGAATTTGGGCCCTTTTAGTTATAGCAGCAATACATACAAAAACTTTTAATAACAGAAAATCTCTTCTTAAATATCTCCCATAAAAAATAAAATTTCAACCTCCTAACATAAAAAGTAAAGAAATACTTAACAAAATCCCTACATCTCCAATTCGATTGGATAGAACCGTTAACATACCCGCATTCGCTGATTTTTCATTTTGATAATAAATTACCAATACATAAGAAATTAACCCTAATCCATCCCAACCCAAAAGGATTCTAATTAAATTGGGGCTAATAATCAAAGCCCCTATAGACAAAACAAAACCCAAAACCAAATATATAAACCGTTCATATCCCTTATCACCATCCATGTAGTCCCCTCTATAATATATTACCATAGAAGAAATAAATAAAACCACTCCTAAAAATATAAATCTCACTCAATCATAAATTAAAGTTGCTACAATAGAAGAAGAATTCAGAGAAAAAATCTCCCACTCAATTACATAAGCAGCCCCGGAACTTAACCTCACTAAACTAAATAAAATAAAAATTAATGCCCTAAACGATAAAAACACTAAACTAACTAAATGACTATAAGCACTTCACAACACGATTTAAAATAACTCCTTTATCTCTTCGGCACCACAACCCGACGTTTTACTCTAAACTATTTAAATTGAAAAAGGTTCTAATAGTTTAAAAAAAATTTTGGTCTTGTAAACCAAAGATAAAGTCCATTTTTAGAGCTTTATACACTAATTCAGCTATAATATTTTATATTTCATCTTCCCTCTTACCTTAAGCATAGCGATCTTATTTTCAACTTTGACTCACCCTCTTTCCATAGGTTTAACCCTTCTCACACAAACCATCCTTATTTGTATGCTTTCGGGCCTCTTCAGCCCCTCCTTCTGATTCTCATATATTCTATTTTTAATCTTCTTAGGAGGAATATTGATTTTGTTCATTTATGTATCATCCCTGGCTTCCAACGAAGCCTTTAAAATTCACTTAAAATCTAGTTTTCTACTCTCTCTTTCATTGCTCCTCACCCCTACTCTATTCTTTCTTGATCCTTTGTCTTTCTCATCAAAATTTTTCAACTCTTCCTTATTTCTAATTTTAAAAAACAAAACAAATCTAACCACCTTATCAACCAGGTCTATCTACTCTCTACCTTCTTTCCCTCTTACTATTTTAGTAATTTTATATCTACTGCTTACCTTAATTGTTATTGTTAGCATTATTAATATCACATCAAGACCTTTACGGCCTTCAAAATTCTAGACAGAAAATAGTTTACTCTTTAAAATATTAATTTTGGAAATTAAAGAAAAGCCTTGCTTTTTTCTGACTTTATCAAAACTATTTTAGTTATTCAATCCTTTCGTACTAAAATAACCTAAATCCCCTTAGAAGATAGAAACCAACCTGGCTTACGCCGGTCTGAACTCAAATCATGTAAAAATTTAAAGGTCGAACAGACCTTCTTCTGTAGCTGCTACACCACAAAGAAATTTTAATTCAACATCGAGGTCGCAAACTCTTTTGTCGATAAGAACTCTCAAAAAAAATTACGCTGTTATCCCTAAAGTAATTTACTCTTTAATCCTAAAAAGGGATCATATAAACAGATATCTCTGATTCAAATACAAAACAGTTATATAACTTATATCCTAGTCGCCCCAACCAAACACCTTACTAATAATAAACTTTATTACCCTAAATCACTCTTAACTAATTCAGTGTTTAAAACTTCATAGGGTCTTATCGTCCCTCTAATTTATTTAAGCCTTTTCACTTAAAAGTTAAATTCAACTTATGAGATAAAGACAGCTTACTTCTCGTCCGACCATTCATTCCAGCCTCCAATTAAAAGACTAATGATTATGCTACCTTCGCACGGTCATAATACCGCGGCCTTTCAGTTCCCAATGGGCAGGCCAGACTTTATATAACTCTCATACAGACATGTTTTTGATAAACAGGCGGAAGTAATTTTGCCGAATTCCTCTACACTCATCACCCATCTAATAAATTTCATTAAATTTTTCAAAATAAATTTTAGAAACAATTCATATACTAATATACTCACTTTAAATTTCAAAACTAAATTTATTAAAAGTCTTTTTTACCTTTTTAAAAAATAATAAATATTCTACCATCTTTATCTCAGGTGTAACCCCCTGCAAACATGGCTACCTCTAAGCCTAGTTAAATACATTCCTCATTCTATTTCTATAATTAAAATAATTAAATAAAGAGCTAATCCCCTCTACTCCTAACCTTTGCCCTTTTTCAATGCAAAGAAAAAATTCAATTTTTTTCAAAAAAAACCAGATATCTTAAGGCCCGATTAACATTTCACTACTAAAACAAAGTTTCAAATTTTTTTGCTACAAAAACTCGACCTTCAAATTAGCTATCCTAATTTCGGGAAAAATAAATATAAATATTTAATATAAAATATCCCTAATACACAAGGTACTCAATCTAACTAATACTTCCCACTTATCATATTTAATATATTTCAACTTTCCTGCACAGTACTATTATCTATCGCTAACAATTATCTTTTCCTAAACCAATCTACTAAAATTCCCAAATATTTTTTATAACTATAATAATTAGCAAGATGCCATAAACAACCAAAATAAATCGCTCCTGCGACAACCTTTTCAACGTAAGTGAAATGCTAACCTTTAGCTTTACTTTGAATTTATGATTTTTAACTTTATAACAAATATCCTACAATTATCATAAAAAATGCTCACTTGGCTTTACAATTTTTTATTTTCCTCTTATTGTCTATATATATATACATTTCTAGAAATGTAAATTTACTCGAATCATTTATTATCCTGTAAATAATATAATCCGCTCATATATATATAATATTCATAGTGTATCTAGCGTGTAAGCTATTATTTGTATCTACTCTTCACTTTATACACCATAAGCTCGTATATAACAATCCATTCGTATATATCAAGTACACTTATGAGTTAGTTTATTGCTATGGTCTACTATTATATATATGAAGCTCTTATTGTATCTAGCGTGTAAGTCATTATTTATTTCGAGCTCATCTCTTATATTCCAGAAGTCAGCATTACAACAACTTATGGCATATATCAAGTACTCTTCTAGCCAGTTCATTGCTATCATCTATTAATAGATATACTGACTTCTCAGTGTATCTATCTGAATGTTACTATAAAGAAATCTTAGCTTTGTATTATCTTTCTCCATTACCACGCATTAGGAATATCTTCATCGAAATGGGGGAATCGAGAAGGAGACGATTAATACAAATATAAGTAGAATCTCCTTTCTCACGAAGGGTTCTACTTATAACTGTATTAATCGTAATGTACAGTGCTCAATGTTATTATTCTGTTATGGTATACACAAGCTCACTCACACTGTTATACTTAATTCACCTCTTCCATGTGAAGAAATGTATATATAATACGCAAACTCTAAATATAAAAAATACCTCCCCTTTATGTTTTATTTTCAGTTATCATATAATTGATTCAAATTTTTTTCTCATTTAATCCACTAATAATCTCTTTAATCCACTAAGAATAACTTAATATTTAGGAAAGTACCTTTTGTACTTTCAGGTAAATACCTTAACTCTTATTTTCTTTATGTAAATTGGAATCGCACCAATCCTCGAAAGATCAAAACTTTTCGTGCTCTTTACACTTCTACATAATGGTATAAAGATAAGCTAAAATTTAAGCTAATGGGCTCATACCTCATTTATGAGAGTAATCTCTCTTTATAATCTCATTCTCACCTTACAAAATTATCTTTATACTTTCACTCCTCTCAGGATCCTTCCTGGCCATTTCTTCCTCTTCCTGATTTTCAGCTTGAATTGGCCTAGAACTCAATCTCATATCATTTATTCCTTTAATTTCATCAAAAGAAAATCAATTACCATCAGAAGCCTCCTTAAAGTACTTCTTAATTCAAGCCCTAGGCTCAGCCATTATTATTCTCTCTTCTACCCTTACATTTTTCGTCCCTAGAATCTCACTTTCCTTCATCTCTTTGGCCCTACTTCTTAAATTAGGGGCAGCTCCGTTTCATTTCTGATTTCCCCAAGTCATAGAAGGTCTTAACTGAACTCAAATTATCATTCTCATGACAATTCAAAAATTAGCCCCAATATTTTTGATCTCTTATTTATCTTCAGAATACTTTACATATACTATTCTCTTTCTGGGTGGGATTACTTCGGCTGTCATTGGCGCTTTAGGGGGAATTAATCAAACATCCCTTCGAAAGATCCTAGCCTACTCATCTATCAATCATATATCATGAATACTTTTCGCTATACTTATCAATGAGACCTCCTGAATAATTTACTTTTTTATATATGCCTTAATCTCAGCTTCGGTAGCCTTTTACTTTTCATCAATCCAGGCATATTTCTTTTCCCACTTAATTAATTCAAGTCAAGGTTCCCTTCCTAAAATTATCTCGATAATAAACCTTTACTCCTTAGGAGGGCTGCCCCCTTTTTCTGGGTTTATTCCCAAATGAATCATTATTCAAGAAATAATTTTAACATCTTTTTATTTACCACTTTTGATTCTACTCCTTTCTTCTCTAGTAACTCTTTACTTTTACATCCGACTTACTTTATCTTCTATCTCAATTTCCTTCACTCAAATAAAATGAAATATCTCCTCCAAACCCCTAAAAATCTCATCGTCACCTTTAGTGTCTTCTATTAATTTATTTGGTCTTTTTATCCCCTCCATACTTTTAGTTATTTAAGATTTTAAGTTAACCCAAACTAACATCCTTCAAAGCTGTCAAAAAAAGTAATAACCTTTTAAATCTTATTTTAAACTGACAAGAAAGTCCAACTTCTATTTAGATTTACAATCTAACGCCTCTAATCTCAGCCATCTTATCCTACAAATTACACAAAACCAAGGAACCCTTCATGAACATAATATTTAACGGAGCCCTGTGTATCAATAAAACAAAATACTCCCTTATTTTTCCAGAGCAGCAAGAAAATAATGAATTCAAAAACAATCCATGCTGCCTTAAAGAGTATATATACAAAGTATAACAAGCACTAAAAAAAGACAGCATCCCTACTCTTAATATAATTAATTTTCTTCACCTTACCACCCTAATAATTAGACTAATCTCCCCTATTAAATTTAAAGTAGGAGGGGCAGCCATGTTACCCACAGCTAATAAAAACCATCATAAACCCATACTCGGTATAACATTCAATAAACCTTTTCTAATTATCAAACTTCGCCTGCCTAAACGCTCATAAACTATATTTGCTAAACAAAATAATCCTGAAGAACATAAACCATGGCCCACTATTACTACTAAGGCTCCGTTTAAACCCCAGCCTCTCATAGACACCAGCCCTCCTAATACTAAACCCATATGGGCTACAGAAGAATAAGCAATTAACGACTTTATATCCACCTGGCGCAAGCACATTAAACTAATAACTACCCCCCCTAAAATCCCAAGTCTCATTCATACCCAACAAAATATTTTATTGACCTCTGAAAATACTCCCAAAATTCGGATTAAACCATAACCTCCTAACTTTAATAATACCCCCGCTAATACTATCGACCCTGCAACTGGGGCCTCCACATGTGCTTTAGGTAATCATAAATGGAATATAAACAAAGGTAACTTAACCATAAATGCAAATACAGAACAAAAATACCATAATATCCTTACACTTTGGTAACCTATTGCCCCTGATAACAATCTCATATTTAATCTTCCTATGTTTTTATATAATCTTAGCAAAGAGACTAATAAAGGTAATGAGGCAAATAGAGTATAAAACAGCATATAGATACCTGCCTGAATTCGTTCAGGTTGGTACCCTCAGCCTAAAATTAATACAAGTATAGGGACTAATGACCTCTCAAATCTAATATAAAACATTAAATAATTTACTGACCTAAAAGTTAAAATCAAAACTAACAATAAAATTAAATTTACTAGCAAAAACCCACTATAAAAATTTCCATTCTTTTTTACTGCTGCCCTCCCGTAAACTATCAGCATAACAATTCAAACCCTTAATACAATCAAAATATAACTTAAATAATCAGCTCCTATTATATTACCCCTACAAAAAAAATAAAAATCATGATTTATTATTAATAATCTTGTAAAACATATAACTAAAAGGCTAACCTGAATTAATCTTCAATTCATCACAAATCTTATCAAAACTAAATTAAATACTAAAAATTTTAACATACTAAAATTCCAAATCTTCTAAAATAATCATTGCCATGCGACCGGACAATAGAAACCAACAAAGATAGGCCTAGAGCCCCTTCACACGCAACCATAACTAAAAAAAACATAACAAACACCCCTTCCAAACCAACCCTAGCCATATAAACTCTCATTACTCCAAACACATTTAATATAACAAATTCTAATCTTAATAAAACATTTAATAAATGTTTATGATTCGAAATAAATGCTCAAAATCCACAAAAAACCATAACCAACAACCTTAAACCTTCGATCCCTAATATCATCATACACCTGTATTTTTCTTTAAACAGATTAAAATCCATTTTTCAATCAAATTAATGACTTCACCTATACGTAAATCTCACCCACTATTTAAACTTGCAAACTCAGCTTTTGTAGACATACCAATTCCTAGTAATATTTCAATTTTTTGGAACTTTGGATCTCTATTAGGCCTATGCCTAGTAGCTCAAATCGCGACTGGATTATTCCTATCTATTCATTTTACCTCACACATCGATCTAGCTTTTTCGAACGTAGCACACATTTGTCGTGATGTAAATTACGGATGGTTATTTCGAACCATTCATGCTAATGGCGCCTCTTTTTTCTTTATTTGCATTTATTCTCATATCGGCCGAGGTATTTATTATGAGTCATTTACTCTTTTTCATGCTTGGAGAGTCGGAGTCCTGATCTTATTCATAACAATAGCTACAGCCTTCCTAGGTTACGTACTACCCTGAGGACAAATATCATTCTGGGGGGCCACAGTTATTACAAATTTGTTTTCTGCTATTCCTTATATTGGAACAGATTTAGTTCAATGAATTTGAGGGGGATTCGCAGTTGATAATGCCACCTTAACTCGATTTTTTACATTCCACTTTCTCTTGCCATTTTTAATTGCTGCGGCTACACTTATTCATATCTTATTCATTCATCACTCTGGAGCTAATAATCCTTTGGGAATTACTTCTTCCATAGATAAAATCCCCTTCCATCCTTACTTTACATTTAAAGACATCGTAGGCTTCTTAATTATATTTATAGCCTTAATCCTCCTGACTCTTTTAAATCCCTATCTCCTAGGAGACCCGGACAATTTTATCCCGGCCAACCCTTTAGTGACACCAGTTCATATTCAACCCGAATGATACTTCTTATTTGCATACGCTATTCTTCGATCTATCCCTAACAAATTAGGAGGAGTAATCGCCCTAGTTTTATCAGTAGCAATCCTTTGACTTCTCCCTTTTACCTCTTTATCAAAATTTCAAGGTTTAACTTTTTACCCCCTAAACCAGCTCTTATTTTGAACTCTCGTTTCTACAATCATCCTTCTGACATGAATTGGAGCACGTCCGGTAGAGGACCCTTATATTTTTACAGGACAATCCCTCACTGTTGTTTATTTTTCGTACTATCTCATTAATCCTCTAATCACTTTTTTAACAGACTTATCACTTAAATGGATATTTAGTTTATTTAAAACAAATGTTTTGAAAACATTTAAAGGAAGCTCTTTCCAATTTCCATCAACTTATAAATTTAGTTTAAATTAAAAATTGTTTTAATCCTATGAAAAAAATTAAAAAATTCAAAGATATAGGAAGAAACCTTTTTCAAGCTATATATATTAACTTATCGTATCGCAGTCGCGGTAAAGTACCCCGTATTCAAATAAATATAAACCTGACCATCACTAATTTTATATAAAATGTAAATCTTAAAACGCTTCCCCCTAAAAATAATAGAGTGGATATTCCACTCATAAACAAAATCCTCACATATTCGGCTATAAAAATTAACACAAACCCTCCACTCCTGTATTCAGTATTAAATCCAGAAACCAACTCCGATTCTCCTTCTGCGAAATCAAAAGGAGTACGATTTATCTCTGCCAAACAAGAACCTAATCAAACTATAGACAATGGAAAAGTTAATCAAATAAATCATATTTTTTCCTGGTAAAACCTCAGCTCCGCTAACCTGAATCTTCTTACTAAAAAAACATAGGATAATAAAATTAAAGCCAACCTCACCTCATAAGAAATAGTCTGTGCTACGGCTCGAAGACTCCCTAACAAAGAGTATTTACAATTAGAGGCCCAACCTGCCCTTATTAAAGGATAGACCCCTAACCTTAAACAACATAAAAAAAATAACACACCTATATCAAAATTCACTAACCCTAACTCGTAAGGGATAACCCCTCACAGAATTAAAGCAATAAACAATCCTAACACTGGTGATAAATAATAAGGTAAAAAATTAGACATTACAGGTGAATTTTGTTCCTTTAAAAACAATTTTACAGCATCTGCAAAGGGTTGAAGCAGCCCCAAAACACCTAACTTATTAGGACCTTTGCGAATTTGAATATAACCTAAAATCTTGCGTTCTAAAAGAGTCACAAACGCTACTCCCACTAATACACAAATCATTAACATTAAATATCTTACCACTATAACAATCACAACATTAAACACTAAATGTTTTTACCTATAGAACATTTTCTATATAATTAAATTCTAAATTTAACGCATATTTTCTGCCAAAGTAAATTTAATTCTAGGTACACCTTCCAGTACACCTACTATGTTACGACTTATTCCACCTTAAATGGAAGCGACGGGCGATATGTACATATTTTAGTTCTCATATCACACTGACTTATTAAATCGTATGTTACAATTAAATCCTCCTTCACAGAAACTATTCAATTACTGATACGTATAAATAAATTTTATTGTAACCCATTTCTTCTTACTTATAAACTGCACCTTGATCTAATATATTCTAACTTCTTAAATTTCAATAACTTTCTCAACAAAGGTTATCTAATAATGACGGTATACAAACTGTTAAACAAAAGTAAGTAAGATTTTTCGTGTTGTATCATTTACAGAACAGGTTCCTCTAACAAGACTAAAATACCGCCAAATTCTTTGAATTTAAAGCCCATAACTACTAATATTCAAGTTTTGTTTTTCCCCTTTAAGTATAACAGGGTATCTAATCCTGGTTTATATCTCAATTTTTAGGCTTTTTCCTCTTTATAATTCAATTTCTATTTACCCTCAATAAACCAATTTCACCTTCCATTGTTATAAATTTATATTTACCTCTAACATAAGAATAACCTTAACTAAAACACTTTTACTTAGCTTTTAAGTCTAACCGCGATTGCTGGCACAAAATTTAATCAAACTTTTTATAATTTACTAAATCAAACTCCAGTCTAATATTTAATTTTCCGTACTGCGAATAATCAAAAATCTCCGTTTAACCATAAACTATCTTTATTTTTTTTTATTTTCTACCCACTAAAATATGCATGTACACTAACTACAAAATATAAGTTTAAGCAAGAATCAAACTTTTAGCTTGTCCCCTCTCTTATCCAAATCACTAACTTTTAAACTTTCATTTAATCTCCTAAGAATACCTAAATAAAATTAGATGTAACTTTTACAGCTTTCTAATCCATTTATACTTCTCGTACAAGTATAGTGCCTGATAAAAAGGACAGTTTTGATAGAACTGCTCATGTAGCTCTTCTACCTATACTATTAAATTTAATTTTTTTTAAGCTTTAGTAATTTCTACATCTTCAAATTTGCAATTTGACGTCTTTTTTCCACTATAAAGCCTAACGCA